CTACTTATTCAATTGGAAAGATTGATCCAATTCGAAATTCCCCAAAATTATGTTTCGTAATTTCATAATCCAATTTTTCAATTTATAATTGACCCTTGGATACAAATCACGAGAATGGATATTCTTCCTCGAATCTTTCATTTAGAGGTACAGGATTCAAATGAAATCCTTTTAAGAAATAAAGTTTTTAATCGGAATATGAATTTAACTGAAGGATCCCTTAACTATATAAGGGGATTAATACAACGAATCGCACTTTTACCACTAAACTATACCCGCCACAATACGATTATTGTATATAATATAAACGGGCCTTTTGTCGAACAAGGGAATCGGACGTAATCAAAATAGGACAGAAATAAACAAAACAATCATGAAATGAAAATTAGAGATTAGAGTATTTACGTGTTTGTCAGGAGTCTTAATGAAATTAGGAAAGGAGGACTTATTTCATTTTTTGAAACGAAATTTAATAACTAAAAAATAAAAAACTAAAAGAAAATGAAATAAAATAACAAATTCGGTTCTTGAAGGAATTTTGACAGATATGGCTCGACAAAACAGTTTAAGCCATACCGTAAAATGCATTGTGCAAAAATCCATCGTTCCTTTTTTCCCTTTTTTCCAGTATCCAGTAAAAGTAAATTAAATAAATCAAAAAAAGAAGAAACGAAAGAATAATAAATAATAAGAAATGACACTTTGATTCTATCTAAATCATTTTTTCTATGATTTGGCAGTATTGTTTATTGGAACAAAAAAAAGGCCCGGCTGGGTATTGACCAGGCCAGGCCGTGGAAATCAAAAAAAACTTTTGAACGCAATTAAAGAGATATTTCTTTATTTTTTATTTATTTTTTTTTCGATTTTGTTTTGATTCGAGATATCTCTTTCGAGGCTATTCTTTATTTTTATTTTATTATTTTATATAAATTATTATATAAATGAAAATATAAATTCAAAAATTAAAAATAGAATTGCTGATAAAGGTTGTATCTATCGGTATAATACAATACCAAAATACAATAAAAAAAATATATAATCGATATAAGCTATATAATAAAGTAATCTATATAATAAAGTAATAAAGTTAAAGTAAAGAAGGGCTTTTTTTCAAGCATTATTTTTTGTGTAATGTAACATAGTAATCTTTTTTCAATTAGGAGAGATGGCTGAGTGGATTAAAGTGTCGGATTGCTAATCCGTTGTACGAGCTATTCGTACCGAGGGTTCGAATCCCTCTCTTTCCGTTTCCGTCGATGGTTTGGTATCTTTCAAATTCGAATTTAGCAAATCCTTTTGTTTTTTTTTATTTGACTCGTTAAAGATGTGGAATAAAATAAAATCCTAAGAACATTTCTAAGAATAAGAATAAAGCAAAGAAACCCTTCTTCTTTTCTTCTTTTTTAGTCTTCACGTCCAGGATTACGCCCTGGATCATTAGATAGAAAGCCGAAGATGAAGAGAGAAACAAAGAATATAACTACGGCGTAAACAAAGAGTTTGAGAGTAAGCATTACAAAATCTCCAAATATTTTCTTTTTGGGGGGAAAAAGAGAATAGATTCTCTATTTTTATACTGCATATCCTATTTTGACACCAAGAAATGAAGCGGTTTTTCGAATTTATAGAAATAGAAAAGAGTTTTTCTTTTTAGAAATTCACACAATTTAGTGGTGGACTTTATATAGGGTCCTTCAGTGAAAAAAGGTCAGAATAGAATCGTGAAATGGGGGAATCTCAATATCGTGCTTGCCCAAGAATTTTACTGTTTGAATTGAGAGTTTGTTCATATTGTAAGACTCATCTGGTGTTATCAATTGTTAAATTTTTTTTCTCGAGCTGGGGCTTGAATAAATCATGAATTTTTCTAGCACAGTATTAAAGATCTTATCGAAAACTTACAGCCGCTTGCCAAACAAAGGCTAAGAGAAAAAAGAGAACTGGTATTATTGGCATAACATCTACAATTGGATTCAAAAAAGCGTAGGCCTCGGGTAATTTGGCGAATAAAAAACTACTTGAATAAAAGGCAGAATTAAGACAGATATAGATCAAACTAAAGATATTAAGCATAACAAACATTTTGTTCTTGGGGATAATTTTTTTTTGATTGAGTTATTAATATGTTATTGATATAAGCTAAAAATGAAGAAAAGAAAGTAAGTTAGATAAAAAAAATACTTCTTTGAACCGAACTAATCAAAACAAGAATTTTTCAATTCTCACAAGAGAATAGAAGAAATCATACTTTCATACAATATATTAATTGAATTATATGTAATGATCAATAAATGTAGTTTAATTCTACATCGACTCGTGTCAAAATCTTAACCCTAAAACAAAAATCAAATTTATTGCATAGAGATTTTGCCGGGAATTGACGAACAGCCAATATTAGTGTTTATTAGTATTGAATGGAAATTGAAATGGGGCGTGGCCAAGTGGTAAGGCAACGGGTTTTGGTCCCGCTATTCGGAGGTTCGAATCCTTCCGTCCCAGAGTGGACTCTATATATATATTATAATCCAAATTTCCGTTTTGAGCAACCTTCTATTTAAGAGTCTAATTTTTGATAAAATGTACTTCTTGTGATCCAAGTAAGGTGGGAACATCCATCACAAGAGTTTGAATTCAATTAATGGAATTAAGTTTTTTACGACTAGTTTAGGGTAAAAAAATAAAAAATAAAGAATAGTAAAGAATGGCTTAATCTGGCCCTTTTTGGCTTTTTATTTATACAAAAGAGTCTAGCATCTCGTAGACGAAAAATAAAAAGGAATCCTTTTTTTATTTATGATTCATCATCCCCCCAGAATGAATTGGAAGTGGGAGTCCATACGAGTTAGTGAGTGATGGAAGATAAAAATTGTGTCCGCCCAAATCTCATTAACAAAAAATCCATTTCATATGGAATGGATTTTCTTTGACCCCTCATTTTGGGGTATTTAGTGTTTGGCTCTAATGAATAATTGTAAAAATCTATGTAATAACAATTGAGATGAGGTCCATTCATACCCTTCTATTTCAGTGATAGCGTTTTTCGTTTTTTTTGAAAAGATTTTTGAACCCTTACTTTACTGTTAAATATTTAACATAGAATATCCATAATGAAAATTGTTCAGTTTCATTTTCATCTCTAAGAAAATCGCCGATTTTTTTCAATTCTTATTTTCGCTTTTCTTTTTCAGGATTCGAGATGAAAGAATAAGAACCTAAATATTCCCTTTCATTAATTTTTTGTATCCAATCTACGAAAAAATATTTTCTTTTCGATTTCTCTATCCAGTTTAAATCAGTAATGTTTTAGTTCAACCTGAATATAGATTTATCTCTCTTATGATGATCAAATACAATTCTTAGTAAAACTTTATTTAAATGGTGATGTCGAGGTAGGAAATTTTTTCAATTACATATTTTCAATGTTTCTTATGAGTCGTTGGGACTTGAAGAAGTGTAAGATTGTTGAATCTATTCTATCAAATCGTTTGAAGATGCAACGCGGATTCAAAAAAAACTTCTTTTGTTTATTCGTATTCTTTTTATTTCGAAATAAAAAGAAATATTGCATGGATACAATAAAATAGAGAGTGAAATTGAATTCTTACTGAGACTTCTTCTTCATAAATTAACTATTCCTTTCATATCGAAGGATAAAGTACTGGGTATTGACAGAAGCAATGATTATTCATGATTCCATAATTGAATCAATTACATACCGGTTTAAAACTAGAAAAATGTTATGGTAAAACTTCGTTTGAAACGATGTGGTAGAAAGCAACGTGCGACTTGAAGGACATGATCAGCTGTGGATTTTTTTCATCCACCATTTGAGATTTTCTATTATCTAGGAATGAATGGGTTCTTGGCTCGACATACTTTGTTCTTTTTTACTAGAATTATCAATTCTCGTTTTTTTGTGGGTTGTAGTGTAAATAGGACATGATGGAGCTTGAGTAGAAAGTATTTATTCATTTCGCAGGGGGAAGGGTCTAGGGTTAATACCAATCAATAAGTTGGAACAAACTTCGTAAGTATATTTTCGATATAGAAATCGAAAGGATTCGATTCGAGCAATTTTGAAATCCAAAACGAAAAGTTGTTGGAATTGGTAAAACTCTTTCGATAAAAAGTGGATCATGCAGGAATCAATTGTTCGTATGATTCTTTGATAGAAAGAAATCACAAACACAAAAAGGGGCGTGTTGCCGCCATTTTTGAAAACAAAACAATTAAAAATCGCCGAAGTAATGTCTAAACCCAATGATTCAAGGCAAAGATAAAGGATCCTGGAACAAGGAAATACCGGTTTCAATTGTCTCAACAATTAGATCAGAATGAGAATGGAAATAAAGAATCAAAAAATAGATTCGACACGAGACAAACAAAAAAGGGGTTAGAGATCACTCAAAAAATGAAATCCCTAAAGATTTTCTTTTGGGCTATTTGGAAGTTATACAACTTGAGTTATGAGAATACAAATGCTTTTTTGTTTTCGAAAAAGAATAAAAATAAAAAAAAAGGAAGGACTTAGACTTAAATCTATAATAGACATAATTTCTAATCATTTTTTCTCGAGCCGTACGAGGAGAAAACTTCTTATACGTTTCTAGGGGGGTATTGTTCACCTATATCTATCCCAATGAGCTGTTTATCGAATCGTTGCAATTGATGCTCGATCCCGAAGAGAAGGAAGAGATCTTCAGAAAGTGGGTTTTTATGATCCGCTAAATAATCAAACCCATTTAAATGTTCTTGCTATTTTATATTTTCTTGACAAGGGCGCTCAACCCACAGGAACGGTTCATGATATTTCAAAGAAGGCAGGGGTTTTTACAGAACTTTATCTTAATCAAATTAAATTCAATTAAGGACTAGAACAAAAAAAGGCGGGTGGATGACTCCTATATAGTTTTGTATAACCTTTTTCTTTTTCTTTACTACCCCCCCTTTTTTTTGTTCTATTCATACCTATTTTATTATTCCTTTTTCATATTGCTACCATAGAATATCATGTTCTGGAAGTATAAGGACAAAAAAAATCAATTTTATTTTTATTTCTAGAATTTTATTGATATAAGATGCATAGAAAAAAGATCAAATGAATACAATGAGTAATTGGGTCGAGAAATAGAAAAATTTACATTACTTGCAACCGGGACCGGGTGTTTTGTCGTTTGTCGTTGTAAACCTATTAATAAATCACAAAATAAGGGATTAAGCTTGTTTATTTTACTTATATTGATTGATTGAATTAACTTGAGACTTCTTTTCGATTTTTTTCGAAAGTTTTTAAAATTCTTTTTTTTTCGCCATTGTATTTTTTACATTATTTTTTTAACATTCATATTCAACATTCACAGTCATATTGACAACAGCGTATCGAACAACTATAATTCGATCGTGGATAAATCGATTCGAAATTGTTTTATTCGATTTCTTGCTAGTTTAATATTTTGATTACGTTGTGAAATTGAATTTCTTTGTTTTTTTTATTCCGATTGTATCTACACATTCGAATTACTCGGGTTGCTAACTCAACGGTAGAGTACTCGGCTTTTAAGTGCGGCTAGCATCTTTTACACATTTATATGAAACAAATGATTCGTCCATACCATCGGGAGAGTTTGTAAGACCACGACTGATCCGGAAAGGAATGAGTGGAAAAACCAGCATGTCGTATCAATGGAAAATTTTGAGAATATTTTATTCTGATTGAATCGCTTAAAAATCAGGTTTAAATTCTTGGCGCGGAACAAAAAAATTGAATTCAAAGTTGGGTCGAGTGAATAAATGGATAGAGCCCTATGGTTCCAATTATAGGGAAATAAAAAGAAACGAGCTTCTGTTCTTAATTTAATTTATTTAATTTGAAAAATTCCCCGATCTAATTAAACGTTAAAAAGATATTAGTTCCTAATGCGGGGAAAGGTTTTCCCATGAGTAGATTATCAATTTTTTTAATGAGTCCTAACTATTAGTTAGTCCCTATTATGGGTTGGAGATTAATGTGTAGAAGAAGCAGTATATTGATAAAGATATTTTTTTCCAAAATCAAAAGAGCGATTGGATTGAAAAAATAAAGGATTTCTAACAACCCATTTATACTATAACAAACATAAACCAATTCAATTAAATTGAAAATGTGAGAATAGAGAATCCGGTAATGAGTCTACCCGTTTCCGAGGGATCCATTTTTTTTTTTACTACAATATCTTGTTTTGACTGTATCGCACTATGTATCATTTGATAATCCAACGTATCATTTGATAATCCAATAAACCCCGTGCCTTAGGTTTCAGTCTAATTTCAAATGGAGGAATTTCAAATATATTTAGAACTAGATGGATCTCGGCAACATAACTTCCTATATCCACTTTTTTTTCGGGAGTATATTTATGCACTTGCTCATGATCATGGTTTAAATAAATCGATGATTTCATTGGAAAAGGGGGGTTATGACAATAAATCTAATTCATTAAGTGTGACACGTTTAATTACTTTGTTGTATCAACAGATACATTTGAGTATTTATGTTAATGATTCTAATCGAAATCAATTTATTGGACACAACAATAAATTGTATTCTCAAATGATATCAGGGGGATTTGCAGTCATTGTGGAAATTCCATTTTCCCTACGATTAGTATCTTTTTTAGAAGGGAAAGAAATGGCGAAATCTCATAATTTCCAATCAATTCATTCAATATTTCCTTTTTTCGAGGACAATTTTTCACATTTAAATTATGTCTTAGATGTACTAATACCCCACCCCATTTATCCGGAAATCTTGGTTCAAACCTTTCGCTACTGGCTAAAAGATGCCTCTTCTTTACATTTATTGCGATTCTTTCTTCACGAGTATTTTAATTGGAATAGTCTTCTTACTCCAAAGAAATCAATTTCCATTTTTTCAATAAGTAATTCAAGATTTTTCTTGTTCCTATATAATTCTCATGTATATGAATATGAATCCATCTTCTTTTTTCTCCGTAACCAATCTTCTCATTTACGATCAACATCTTCTGGAATCCTTCTTGAGCGAATCCATTTTTATGGAAAAGTGGACCATCTTGTCGAAGTCTTTGCTAATGATTTTAAGGACATCTTATGGTTGTTCAAGGATCCTTTCATGCATTATGTTAGATATCAAGGAAAAGCCATTCTGGCTTCAAAAGATACGCCCCTTCTGATGAATAAATGGAAATATTACCTTGTCAATTTATGGCAATGGCATTTTCACGTGTGGTCTCAACCCGGAAGGGTTTATATAAACCACTTATACAAAGATTCTATCAACTTTCTGGGCTATTTTTTCAGTGGGCGACTAAATACTTTGGTGGTACGGGGTCAAATGCTAGAAAATGCGTTTCTAATAGATAATACTATGAAGAAGTTTGAGACAACCGTTTCAATTATTCCTCTGATTGAATCATTGACTAAGGCGCATTTTTGTAACCCATTAGGACATCCCATTAGTAAGTCGACCTGGGCCGATTC